CCGGTATGGTAATACGTACAATAATAAAAACTCCATATGATCGATCTTTTGTACCCGCTTCAAACTCTGATATGATGGCTAATCAACCAATCTTGGGGCACCCGTTTCTACTGTATTATATTTACGTCCGCTTAACTCTTGTACCTAGGGAATGAGACTCAATCTTTCTTTTTACTGCCAATTTAGAAGCTGTTTTATTTCACTCATATAACTATCTGGTTTAGTTCATCGCCCCGAATGATGAATAAAAGAATGAAGATATTTATTCAAATTAAATAATTCAATTCAACTTTTTTCCTAGAACGAAAATGAAAAAAGGTAAAGTTAAAAAGTACATGTCCCAACGAATCGCACGTAGAGATATTGATAACACACATGGAGTTAATGGTATTTCATAACTAATTGATTGAGCAGCAGCTCGTAGACCACCTAAAAAGGAATATTTATTATTTGACCCATATCCCGACATAAGAAGTCCAATAGGCGCAATACTAGAAATGGCAATCCATAAAAAAACCCCTATACTGAGATCCGCTAAAACAAGGTGGTAACCAAAGGGAATTACTGAATAACTTAGTAAAATGGATATGACCGCAATAGACGGCCCGATACTGAATAAACTAATATCTCCCCTAGATGGGAGAAGATCTTCTTTTAAAAGTAGTTTGGTACCATCCGCTAGAGCTTGAAGAATTCCAAAAGGACCCGCGTATTCAGGTCCAATGCGTTGTTGTACTCCCGCAGATATTTGTCTTTCTAACCACACAATTACCAGTACCCCTATTATGATTCCAAATACAGGAGTAAAAATAGGAATAAGTAACCATATGAGCCCATAAACCTCTTTTAAGGATTCCGATCTGGAAAAAGAATTGATAGCTTGTACTTTTATCGTCTCAATTATCATTTCAACGATCAACTTCTCCCATAATAATATCTATACTACCTAGTATTGTCATAATATCGGCCAATTTCATTTTTTTAACTAGCTGAGGAAGAATTTGCAAATTGATAAAACCAGGTGGACGAATTTTCCATCTCCAGGGAAAAACACTCCGATCTCCTACCAGAAAAATTCCCAATTCCCCCTTGGGGGCTTCTACTCTCACATAAAGCTCTTGCTTAGACAATTCAAAAGTGGGCGAAGGTTTCTTACTAATGAATCGATAATCAAAATCATTCCATTCAGAATCCTTTGTTTTATCAAAGCGCCGTACCTCTAAATTTTCATAGGGCCCTCCGGGAATTCCTTCCAGGGCTTGTTGAATAATTTTGATGGATTCCACCATTTCACCGATTCGGACTAAATAACGGGCTAGTGAATCTCCCTCTTTTTGCCATTGTACTTCCCAATCAAATTCGTCGTAAGACTCATAATGATCAATTTTACGAAGATCCCACGGAATTCCGGAAGCTCGTAGCATTGGTCCCGATAAACCCCAATTTATTGCTTCCTCTCCACTAATAATACCCACCCCTTCAACTCGTTCCAAAAAAATGGGATTACGTGTAATAAGCTTTTGATATTCAGTAACCCCTGTTAAAAAATAATCACAGAAATCCAAGCATTTATCTATCCAGCCATAAGGTAGATCAGCAGCCACCCCTCCGATACGGAAATAATTATGCATCATTCGCATACCTGTGGAAGATTCGAATAGGTCATATATTAATTCTCTCTCTCGGAAAATATAGAAGAAAGGGGTCTGCGCACCGATATCCGCCATAAAAGGGCCAAGCCATAACAAATGAGAAGCTATACGACTCAGTTCTAGCATAATTACTCTAATATAGCTCGCTCTTTTCGGTACTTGGATATTTCCCAACTGTTCTGGTCCATTTACCGTTATTGCCTCTGTAAACATAGTAGCTAAATAATCCCAACGTGTTACATAAGGAAGATATTGTATAATTGTTCGATTTTCTGCAATTTTTTCCATTCCTCTGTGTAAATAACCCAATACGGGTTCACAGTCAATAACATTTTCTCCATCTAGAGTAATGATGAGTCGAAGAACACCGTGCATTGATGGGTGTTGAGGACCCATATTGACTATCATGAGGTCTTTTCTTGTAGTCGGTACAGTCATATATTTTTTCCCCGATTCATTATTCCACGAATTGCTGAAAACCAAATGAAGTTCATTAAATATATAATATAAATAAAATCAAAAAAAAATGAACTTAACGAGTTTTTGGCTCCCGAATATCCAATTGACTAATTAATTCTTTATAGCGTACTCTATTTTTCTTTGACAAATAAGCCAGCAGCCGTTGACGTTTTCCCAGAATTTTACGTAGACCTCTCTGAGATAAATAATCTTTTCTGTGCAATTCCAAATGGGAAGTAAGTCTACGTATCTTATTGGTGAAACTGAATACTTGAAATTCAACAGACCCCCTATTTTCTTTTTTTTCTTCTTGCGAAATAACTGAAATGAATAAATTTTTAACCATAACAAAAAATTCTTCGTCCCTTTTTCTTTATTTACATTACAAATATAGATTTTACTGATCAGTAATAATAATGCCAGTCATTTTTATTTGTTATACACAATAATCTGGATTTATTCGTATACTTCTTTTTTTTTATCAAATTCACTTAATTGATAATCAAATCAATACAATTTTTCAATTCAGATATAAATAAAAAACTTCTAACCCACAAAATACAAGAATTTTCACCTAAGATAAGAAGATTATGATGATTCATTACTTACTAGATAGAATTGCTAAAATGAAAGTCAGGTAATCAGTATCATGTACCATAATGTAATATAACATTACAAGGCTGTATATATTTGTTTGTGTTCATATACCATGTCAGAGATGCCGCTTGATCCATGTAATGTAAATGTATCATCAACTAATTATCAATCGTGGATACATATGTAGCCTTGACATACCGAAACGACTACCATTATTGGTATCAAACCAATAGCGATTCATACAAGCAAAATCTTCGAATCGATAATTTGGCCAAAGAAATAATTTGAACTTAATAAATCGATTTGTATCTACATCAAGATGCTTATCCTCATAAAAAAATTGACCACAGCGCTTTACATTGTTCCCATTGCAAAATACTGGATTTCTATCCCCAACATTGGCATTTCTTGAATTTAAACAAACGAAAATTCTCAATTCTCTACGACGTCTAGGAGATAAAAAATTTTCAGGAACAATAAAATCATAAAAATTTTCGTCTCTATTCCCATTTTCATGTCGTGCAATGGATTCATTAAGATCCTTTTTATCAACATTTATTTTTTCTTGGTATCTTCGATTAGTTTGGTGCTTACTCTTATGCACCCGTGAAATAGCTATGGTTTGGTACATGATAAATTGTCCGCCCCATTTTATGGATAGCCGAGCTGGTTCAATAATCAATAGTCCCCTTTTTATCAATTTTGTAAGAGTTGTAGACTTCGGAATCAGCATTACATCCAAACTTATTTCGTCCCTTTGAATAGAGGATATAGCAATTTCTTTTGGATTTCTCAATCTAAGGAGTAGGCAATATACCTTGATATTATTGAGTATTTTTTGATTAAAAGCATTATCCCATTTCAATTGAAAAAGAAAATATCTTTTCAGGAAGAAATCTAGTTCCGCTCCTATCTTGGATTTATTTTTATTTGTGCTTTTTTGAATGTATGATCCCCGATAATCTTCTTTAACATTTTTTTTTTTTTTCGATGGATCGGATCCAAGATCTCCTTGGACTGGATGTTGTTTTTCTTCTTTATTTCGATTCTCTAATTCAAGAGATTTTTTTGGATTATATAATCTATCTTTTTTTTTCTTTTCATTGATATTTTTAAAAATATTTTTATTTATATTCAATTTAAAAAGAAGTAAATTAATTGGTACGATCCACGGTTGAATCTTATATGTATTATAAAGTAACACAAATTCTGGTAAAAACCACAGTTCTAGATTCGATATCGGACAATTTAGGATTTCTTCATTCATTCCCATCCAGTCAAAAGATGTTTTTGTTTGATTGGTTGGGCAGATTTGTTTATGAATCGTGAGATTAAAAAAAACTTTCTTATCCATTTTCTCAATTATTTGATAATAATTAGTCCGAGTCTTAGTATTTTTATTAATATTGGCGTTGGCCTCGATATCTCTATTTCTCCATTCCTCAATATCGATATTTTTTCTAAGAAAAAAATTAATAGTTCTCCAATCAAAATATTTTCTATCCGTATTTTTATCCCTATCAATAATAGAATCTTCTCGTAGATAGTTACCAAGATTTATATCTCTCGGCAAATAAAAGAATTCGGTATTATACTTATTGTAATTATAGGGAATCTCTTTGGTCTCATTTACTTGTAATGGCGACCCATAAATATATGAACCTTTCTTATCTTCATAATTCATATATTTATTTGATAAAAGATCAAATTTGTAGTTTTTTAATTTATCTTTTCGGTTCGGTAATGAATTTACTGCATATGCATAATTGTTTTCTTTCTTGTAATGAATTAATTGGTCTTTTTCATATGAATAAAAATGGGTTGGGTTTGTATTTTGAACCATCAAATTTTGATTGATTCTATTTCGCCAATTTTGCGGTACTAATCTAGACCATCTAGTCTGAGATAAATTGTATTTATAGTGATAATTACCCATTAACCAGCTTTTCCATTCATTCATTTTTAAACCGCGAAGTTTCTTATACCTTGATTCGGAATGAAATATTCCTTGTGTTCCAAAAAAATCTTTTTTTATTCTATCCTTAATAAAAGGAATTGTTCCGTGATATTGAAATAAAAATTTCAAGTAATGTTTGTTGATAACTTGTGCTTGTGATAATTTGTAAAATACGTATGCCTGTGACAACGAAGAAAGGTCACAAAAAATCTGCGAATTTTGATTACTAATATTATAAATCCACTTAGTCGAAATAAAATTTATTTTATTTTGTTTTGTTTTATCAATATAAATTCCTTTTTTATTTGTTTCATCATTGGAATTATCCGTTATTTTGTTTTTTAATTGAAGTAAATTTTTTACATGTATTCTGGGAATATTAATGATACGTAAAAAGATATCTCTGTATATCCTTTCAATAAAAAAATAAAAAAAATAGTGACATTTGCGCATTAGTCGAGCACTTCTTCTTTTTAATATCTGCCAAATATTTTTCGGAGATTCTAATCTTTTATCATTACAACTTTTATCATTACAATTTGTTTCGTTAGGACTAATGTTTATATACGTAGTTATAAATATGTTTTTTTTATCTTTTGTTATTTTTTCGATTTGATTTCTGATTGTATTTGTCTTATCAGCCAGATCTTTCATCTTTTTTTCTGTCAGTGAATAATTTGTCCAATCCGCAGATCTAATTCGAATGGACGATTCATGATTTATATGATTACTTATTAGTGATTTTTTATTTTTTATATTTATATTCGATTCATATACTTCCCTCAATCCAAATAATGGAATTAGACTTACTTTTTTAAGTTCTTTCATTATTCTTTTTATAAATCTAACTATTTTTCTAACCCACCTTGTTTTTTCTTTTGATACTTTTCGAAACCGTTTTGTTCTTTCGTTTATAATTTTTAGGGCTATAAAACATTTTTTTTTCACTTTCATAAGTCTTTTTTCAAGTTGTTTCCAAACGGGTTCAAAAAAAGAAGGTAGTTGTCGGGGAGAACCAAAAGGTAATTCAGCTTCCATTCCCCAAACTGTTAAAAAACAAAAATTTTGTTTTTTACCTTTCTTTTTCATGGAATCTCTAGGATGTGATTGTAGATTAGATCTGTGCCACGGTTTCAGACAGAAAGGAAATAGGATCTTTATCTGAATACCGTCGCTTAACCAATTTTTAGGAAATTCGGTTTCTGATAATTGAACACCGTTATAGGTGCATTTAACATGCATTTCTCTACTCCAATCTTCCAAATCCTCATGCCACTCGGGGGATTGAAATACTAGTATACGTCCAACATTTTTGGCTATTATCAACGAGGGAAGTACTAGATATTTTCTAAGAATTGATTGGGTTATTAACATAGAACCCCTTATTGCTTGAGCAAATAGAACAGTATCCCAAGTTTCTGCTATTGTTATACGCTCATTCTCACCCTTTTTTTTATCCTTTTCTTTCGCCTCTTCCTCTTCATAATTTGAAATTTTGAATTCTGCGCCTGCACCCATCCAATTCCTAAAAATTAAATTCAACATTCGGGCAATATCAAAAGAAAAAAAATTGTCTATTCTGTCCAAAAAAAGTGGCGAATGCACAGTTGTTTGAAACAGCCCCCAAGTAACCGTTTTACGTCTTTGAGCACGCATGGATCCTTTTATTATATCTCGACGAAAATCCGATTGTTGCGAATAACGTATCAAATCCACCTCATCTCCTTGATCATGATTACTAGTAATACTTGTATTTTTATTCGTTTCATTATCAGTAAAAATTACTACGCGTTTGGCTTTTCGTGAACGAATACCACGATCTTCAGTTGACTCGTTTTCTTCTTCCGGTTTTTCCAAATCGTCAATCAATTTGTATGACCACCGAGGGACCTTTTTATTTATATTTATTTTGATTCCAGTCGTTTTTTTTCTAATTTTTTGATCGTTGGAATATGTTTTAATTGTATCGAATAAATATTTCGATTGATTTTGTGAAAAAATTCTTCCTTGTTCTGAAAATAACAATAAAAAAAGTTCTTTAAAATTAGAATTAGGAATTGATTCCTCATCCAATTTACTTATTGACATCAATAAGTGGCCAATGTCTTTCAATAATGACTTTCCATCAAAAGTCTTTATTTTGTCTTTAAATTCTCGGTAATCAGTATCAATTGTAGTAAGGTTATTTATTTTATTAGGAAGGCTTAGAATATCATGAAGTTTGTTTATCCAAAGAGTTTCGATAGAATCTTCTATCGAGTTTATTAAATACTCGTTCATGTTTGAACCTGAATACAATTCTTTGATTGTTCCACGATGGGGTCCATTCAAAAGAGGATCATATATTTTAGGTAAGCATTCTTGTTCAGTCTCATCATTGCACAATCTAGTTCTTTTTTCGAGTACATCCATAGCAAGAGACCCCTTGTCTAGAGCTTCAATTCGATTGATAAGTTCGTTGATGAGGTTGTTTCGTTTTTGTTCATTGGTATAAAACCAATGATTATACAGTTCTGCTGGGGATAGCTTTTCTGTCGTGCACAAAAGCATCTTCTGTTGTATCATTTCAAAAAACGTTGACAAACTGGGCGGATATGTAAAAGATATTCTTTGTTTTCCATCACTTGGGCATGTATAAAAAAAATGTTGTGACATTTCAGTTCTTACAGCGTTTTCAAATAGATCATTTTTTATATAGCGCAATGGACGATTCCATCGTTTATAGTCGAAAAGGTGAGTCACAAGAGGTTTTTCAAACCAGAATAAGTTTTGATCTTCTTTATTTTTTATTTCGAATTTCCAATTTTCTTGATTTCTATCAAGATAAGAATTTTT